ATGCGCATTATTTAAATAATGTAAATAGACACACTTTGGCCATAAAAATAAGCTACTCGAGGTCTTCCTGTTTCCGGGGGGTTTTCAGGAGTGTTAGAGATCTCAGGAGTTTAGGGGGGTAGGGGGGTTTACGCGCAAAAACCCCAGGGGGTATATTAGATATTTTAGGAGAAATATTCATACTTTATGCTCTTGAGATTCCTTTATGCAATTCTTTTGTAAAATCTTTCCACCATGAATACTATTTCCTTGCCATCAAGGAAATGTTCAACCTTAATTCAAATTGTCTGTATGCACTGTGAAATGCCAATTGAAAGGAAAGAGAAAAAAAAGAACCAGTGACCCGCTGGAGAGAACGCCCGGCATGGTGGGTAATCGCGCCATATGTACTCCACCATTAACTTATGCAAGCGTCGATGAAAGTGTGAGGAGTAATATCAATTAATGGCCCTGAAATAGGAACCAAATGCCAGGAATAATTCACTAAGTGAAACCCCCACAATAATTGTCCCTCACCTTCAATAAGAGTATGCATTAAGTAATCATCTGTTGGTCGGTTCTTACTACATTAAGTATGGGAAGATCAGGTGTGTTGAGTCCTGGTGTATCTTGACTTATGGACGGTTGTGTTAGGTCTTAAGTTTCGCAGTTCTTTATTTTAGTGAGTGTATGAAATTCGTCTATTGCTTTTTGTTCGTTTGTGTGGAATGTTGATGTATGAATGTTTGAATTCGATTGACTGTTGATAATTCATGTATGTACTTGCATTTCATTGATTTATGGTTAATATCGTTTAATGGGGATAATACATATATGTACGCAAACGCACCTATGTGCTTACGTACAAAGAATAGTTTAATTTAGAATACTAGCTTTGGGAGTTAGTGGTGGGGGTTAAAATCCCCTTTCTTTGAGCAGTAGAGGGGAGTTTAACCCCTGACATCCGGTTTACAAGACCGGCGCTCTGATGCTGAGCTACTAGTGCAAAGCCATCCGAGGGCTTTGTTTTCCAGCCATCCTGTTAAGGGGGTAATTACTAGGAATAGGGAGAAATAAAGGACGGAGGCAATTTGACCGATGATGACGAAGGGATGTTCAACGGGCATTCCTCCAATTCAGGTGAGGATTGCGACGTTGGCAATGAGGGCTCAAAATAAGAATTGGGTTAGGGGCCGGAAGGTCAGCCCTCGCTGTTTTGATGTGTGAAGAATTGGGACTACCATGAGGACTAGAATGGAGGCCAGAAGTGCCAGGACCCCTCCCAGTTTATTGGGGATTGAGCGGAGAATGGCGTAGGCAAATAGAAAATATCACTCGGGTTTGATGTGGGGCGGTGTAACGAGGGGGTTGGCGGGCGTAAAATTATCGGGGTCCCCTAGGAGGTTTGGGGCAAATAGTGCTAAGGAGGTTAGAGCGGTGAGGACCACTGCAAATCCTAGGAGGTCTTTATAGGAAAAGTATGGGTGAAATGAGATTTTGTCCATGTCCGAGTTTAGGCCGAGGGGGTTGTTTGAGCCTGTTTCGTGAAGGAAAAGAAGGTGAATAATTGTGACTGCTGCAATGATGAAAGGGAAGAGGAAATGGAAGGCAAAGAAGCGGGTTAGGGTGGCGTTGTCTACTGAGAAGCCTCCTCAAATTCATTGGACGAGGGTATTTCCTACATAGGGGACGGCGGACAGGAGGTTGGTGATGACGGTGGCGCCTCAGAAGGATATTTGACCTCATGGAAGGACGTAGCCTACGAATGCAGTTATTATTACTAAAAGGAGTAGAACAACTCCGATGTTTCAAGTTTCTTTATTGAGGTAGGAGCCGTAGTAAAGGCCTCGGCCGATGTGCAGGTAAATGCAGATAAAGAAAAAGGAGGCTCCGTTGGCGTGGAGGTTACGGATTAGTCATCCATAGTTTACATCTCGGCAGATGTGGGCGACGGAGGAGAATGCTGTAGCGATGTCGGAGGTATAGTGTATGGCGAGAAAAAGTCCTGTGAGAATTTGAGCAATTAGACAGAGTCCGAGCAGGGAGCCAAAGTTTCATCAGACTGAGATGTTGGAGGGAGTGGGGAGGTCAACTAATGCGTCATTAGCAATTTTTAGTAGGGGGTGGGTTTTGCGAAGGCTTGCCATTAGGGTTCTTGTAGTTGAATAACAACGGTGGTTTTTCAAGCCATTAGTCCTGGTTAGAGTCCTGGCGGGAATTATGACTTATATTATGTCTTTGTTTTTATTTGGGCTTGTATTGGGGTTAGTTGCAGTTGCTTCCAACCCCTCCCCGTATTTTGCTGCCCTAGGTTTGGTAGTAGTGGCGGGGCTAGGGTGTGGTGTTTTGGTTGGACATGGGGGGTCTTTTTTATCTTTGGTGTTGTTCTTAATTTATCTAGGGGGGATGTTGGTTGTGTTTGCCTATTCTGCGGCCCTTGCTGCGGAGCCTTATCCTGAGAGTTGAGGGAGTCGGCCGGTTGCGGTGTCGATGTTTGTCTATACAGTGGTGGTGTTATTAGTTTCAGGTATGTTCTGAGGAGGGTGGTATGAGTCTTCTTGGTTATCAGTGGAGGAGCTCGGTGAGTTTTCGGTGCTTCGAGGGGACATCGGAGGGGTGGCCTTGATGTACTCATTGGGAGGGGGGATGCTAGTGATTAGTGCGTGGGTCCTTCTTCTTACGTTATTTGTAGTGTTGGAGTTAACGCGGGGCCTAAGTCGTGGGACCCTTCGGGCGGTTTAGTAGATAAAAATTAGGGTTGTCAGGGCGAGGGTAAGAAGGAAGAGGGTGAGGTAAGTTTTGATTATTCCTTGTTGGGTGTTGCTGGTTGTTGTGATTAGGGGTGTATTGAGGGAGGCTACGGCTTTGGGACCTGTTTTTTCTAGTCAAGTTTGGTCTACCATTTGACTGGCGATTGCTTGTCCAAGAGTTAAATTAAGTTTGGGCGTGAGGCGGTGAATAATTGCTGGGAAGAAGCCAAGTATGTTTGAGAAGTGGTGGGTGGTGAATTGAGGTGTGGGTTTGAATTGTTTATTTGTTAGGGATGCTAGTTCTAGGGCCAGGAGAAGGCCTAGAATGGTCACGATTAGGGCTGCTAGTTTAAGTAAAGGAGGTATAGACATAACAGGGGTTTTGAGGGGGAGGATGTTTGAGGTAATTAGTAGGCCGGCAATGATGCTTCCTCAAGCAAGACGTTTAATAGGGTTGACTACTGCGGGGTTGTTTTCGTTAATAGGGGAGAGTGGGTTGAATCGTGGGTGTCCTATAGACACAAAGAAGACGACGCGGAGGCTGTAGATGGCCGTGAAGGAGGTTGCTAGGAGGGTTAAGGCTAGGGCTCAGGCGTTGAGGTGGGAGGTGTTTAATGCTTCAATGATGGCGTCTTTGGAGAAAAAGCCGGCCAGGAAGGGGGTCCCCGTGAGGGCTAGGCTACCAATGGTTAGGCAGGAGGATGTAAATGGGGCGAGGTTGTGTATTCCTCCTATCTTTCGGATGTCTTGTTCGTCGTTTAGGCTATGAATAATAGAGCCGGAGCAGAGGAAGAGTATTGCTTTGAAAAAAGCGTGGGTGCAGATGTGAAGAAAGGCGAGTTGAGGTTGGTTAAGCCCAATAGTTACTATCATCAGGCCTAGTTGGCTGGATGTGGAAAAGGCAACGATTTTTTTGATGTCGTTCTGGGTAAGGGCGCAGGTGGCGGTGAATAGGGTTGTAAGGGCGCCTAGGCAGAGGCAGAGTGTGAGGGCTGTTTGGTTATTTTCTATTAAAGGGCTGAGTCGAATTAGGAGAAAAATTCCTGCAACGACTATGGTGCTGGAGTGCAGTAGGGCAGAGACCGGTGTAGGGCCTTCCATGGCAGACGGGAGTCATGGGTGGAGACCAAATTGGGCGGATTTGCCGGTGGCGGCAATAATTAGGCCGACAAGGGGGAAAGTAAGATCCATATTTTTAGACGCTGAGAAGACTTGTTGCATTTCTCAGGAGTTAAGGTTTGTTGCTATTCATGCTATGGCAAAAATTAGTCCAATGTCACCTACTCGGTTGTAGAGAACTGCTTGGAGGGCGGCTGTGTTTGCGTCTGCCCGACCGTATCATCATCCGATTAGAAGGAAGGATATGATGCCAACGCCTTCTCATCCAATAAAAAGTTGAAACATGTTGTTGGCTGTGACTAGAATAATTATGGCGATGAGAAAAATAAGAAGGTACTTAAAGAACCGGTTTATGAAGGGGTCGGTATGTATGTATCAGGATGCAAATTCAAGGATTGATCAGGTTACGTAGAGGGCTACGGGGGTAAAGATAATTGAGTAGTGATCAAATTTAAAGCTAATATTTACGTCAAAGGTGAGGGTATTTATTCAAGTTCAGTTGGTGACAATTGTTTCTGCGCCTTCGTTAAGGAAAAGGAAGAGGGGAAGTAAGCTGACGAAGAAAGCGAGTTTGACTGCCGTTTTGACCTGGGAGAGGGCCCAGCCAGTTTCTCGGGGCTGGGGGTTAAGAGTTGTAAGTACGGGGTACATTAGGAGTGTAAAGATGATAATCAAGCTCGAGGTTATTATTAGGGAGGTGGGGTGCATAGCTACTACTTGGATTTGCACCAAGAGTTTTTGGTTCCTAAGACCAACGGATGAGCTGTTATCCTTTAGAAGCTGCTCGAGTGAGCCTTGGGGTTCAACCAAGGTGACGAAGATTAGCAGTCTCCGCTGCTAGCGAGCCTCTCTCGGTGGATAAAAGGACTTTAACCTTTGTTTTTAGAATCACAATCTAATGTTTTTGTTAAACTATATCTACAGGCGGCCCAGCCTCAGACTAGTTCGGGCTTGAGGATCAGGAGGAGGAGGGGGAGCAGGTGGAGGGCCATTAGAAGGTGCTCTCGGGAGTGGGAGGGTTCGAGGGCAAGGATGTGGGCGGGGAGGGGACCTCGTTGTGTTATGAGGAACATGTATAATGAGTAGCCTGCAGTAATTAGGACGCCGGCCCCTGTCAAGGCTAGGGTTCATCATGACCAGCTAATTAATGAGGAGATAATCATTAGTTCTCCTATAAGATTAGGGAGGGGAGGGAGGGCCAGGTTAGCGAGGCTGGCAATAAATCATCATGTGGTCATTAATGGGAGGGCTATTTGTAGGCCCCGGGCTAGGACTATGGTTCGACTGTGTGTGCGTTCGTAGTTTGTGTTGGCTAGGCAGAAAAGGGCAGAGGAGGTTAGTCCATGGGCAATTATGAGGATAAGGGCCCCAGTGAGGCCTCAGGGGGTTTGGATTAGGATACCTCCTACTACTAGGCCCATGTGGCTTACGGAGGAGTAAGCGATGAGGGACTTTAGGTCTGTTTGTCGTAAGCAGATTGAGCCTGTCATGATGACCCCTCATAGTGCTAGGATAATAAAGGGGTAGCTTAGTTCTTTGGTTAGGGGTTCTAGTACTACGAGCATTCGTATTATACCATAGCCCCCTAGTTTTAATAGGACGGCGGCAAGGATTATGGAGCCTGCAACGGGGGCCTCAACGTGTGCTTTAGGTAGTCAGAGATGGGCTCCATATAGTGGTATTTTTACTAGGAAGGCGATTATGCAGCCTGCTCATCATAATTTGTCGGCATATGAAGTCAGATGCAGGGGGTCTGAGAATTGGAGGGTTAGTAGGGAGAGGGTTCCTGTGGTGTTTTGAAGAAGGAGAAGGGCTACAAGGAGGGGCAGTGAGCCTGCCAGGGTATAAAACAAGAAATAGGTGCCTGCATTGAGTCGTTCTGTTTGGTTACCTCAGCGGGTGATGAGGATAAGGGTAGGGATTAGGGTTGCTTCAAATATAACATAAAATATAATGATTTCGGTGGCCCCAAAGGCTAGGATTAGGAAAAATTGGAGGGAGGTTAGAAGGGTAATGTATATTCGTTGTCGATTAACTGGTTCTAGTGCCGTGTGGTTCTGGCTGGCGAGGATTATGAGGGGGAGGAGCCAGCAAGTGAGAACGAGGAGGGGGGTGGACAGGGGGTCTGTTGCCATGTAGGGGCTTAGGGATGTTCATCCTGTTTCAAATAAGTTTTTTAATCAGGTTAGGCTAGTTAAGGCAATAATCAGGCTATGGAGAAGGGCTGAGGGTCATAGTCATTTGCCGGGGATTATTCAAGCTGTTGGGATGAGCATGAGAGTGGGGAGGAGGATTTTTAGCATTGTAGGAGATTTAGGTTTTGTAGGCGGTCTGTGCCGTGGGTTCGGGCAGTTGCTACTAGGAGGGCGAGCCCTGCACTTGCTTCACAGGCTGAGAATGCCAGTAGAAGTATAGGGGAGGCTGAGAAGTTAGTGGAGTCTAGTTGTAAGGTTCACAGGGATAGGGCAATAAATAAGGAGAGCATTATTCCTTCTAGACAGAGGAGGGCAGAGAGAAGATGGGTTCGGTGGAATGCTAGGCCAGTAAGTCCCAGTAAGAAGGCTGATGAGAAGGTAAAGTGAACAGGGGTCATTAGGTTATTGTGGACTTTAACCACAAGCTTTTGAGCCGAAATCAAATGTTTTTCTTAAACTAATCACCTATTCGGCTCATTCTAAGCCACCTTGAAGCCACTCATAGATTAGGCCGAGGGTGAGGAGGACTAGGACGGCTGAGGCTCAGAGGAAAGTGAGCAGGGGGGAGGATAGTTGATCCCCTCAGGGGAGGGGAAGGAGGAGGGCGATTTCTAGGTCGAAGAGCAGGAAGAGAATAGCGACTAAGAAAAATCGGAGGGAGAAGGGCAGTCGGGCGGTCCCGAGGGGGTCGAATCCGCATTCATAGGGGGATAGTTTTTCGTGGTCTGGGGTTATTTGAGGGAGCCAGAAGGATACGAGGGCTAGGAGGGTGGAGAGGGCAATGGCAATAAGAATGATTGTTGTGACTAAATTCATTATCTTTCCTTGGATTTTAACCAAGACCAGGTGATTGGAAGTCACTTATACTAACTTTAGTACTAGAAAGATTATGAGCCTCATCAGTAGATTGAGATGTATAGGAATAGTCAGACGACATCTACGAAGTGTCAATATCAGGCGGCAGCTTCAAATCCAAAGTGATGTTCGGATGTGAAATGGTATTGGATTTGGCGAAGGAGGCAGACAGCTAGGAAAGTAGAGCCAATAATAACGTGGAGTCCGTGGAAGCCGGTTGCTACAAAGAAGGTGGAGCCGTAAACTCCGTCTGCAATTGTGAAGGGCGCTTCGTAGTATTCGAGGGCTTGAAGCAGGGTGAAGTAAAAGCCGAGGATAATTGTGAGTAGTAGGGATTGGATGGCTTGTTTTCGTTCACCTTCTATAATACTGTGGTGAGCCCAGGTCACTGTAACCCCGGAGGCCAGCAGTACTGCTGTATTAAGTAAGGGCACTTCAAAGGGGTCTAGTGTGGTGATGCCTGTTGGGGGTCAGCATCCTCCCAGTTCAGGGGTGGGTGCAAGGCTGGAGTGGTAAAAGGCTCAGAAAAACCCTAGGAAGAAAAAGACTTCCGAGGTAATAAAGAGAATCATACCATATCGAAGGCCTTTTTGGACGGGGGGTGTATGATGCCCTTGGAATGTGCCTTCTCGGATAATGTCTCGTCATCATTGATATATTGTCAGGAGGAGGAGGGCAGTCCCGAGAGTTAGGAGTGTTGTTGAGTTGAAGTGAAATCAAATTGCGAGACCGGATGTCATCAATAGGGCAGCAATTGCGCCTGTTAGAGGTCAGGGGCTGGGGTCGACTATGTGGTATGCGTGTGCTTGGTGGGCCATTAGACGTTTTCTTGTAGGTAGAGGCTTAGTAGAAGGACGAAGACATAGGCTTGGATTATAGCCACGGCGACTTCTAGGAGGGTCAGGAGGAACAGTAGTGTTGCTGTAAGAATTGCTACTGTTGGCATGAGGGGGAGGAGAACGAAAGCGGCTGTGGCGATGAGTTGAATAAGGAGATGTCCTGCCGTGAGGTTGGCTGTGAGTCGGACGCCTAGGGCTAGAGGGCGGATAAAGAGGCTAATTGTTTCGATAATAATAAGCACGGGGATCAGAAGTGTGGGGGTTCCTTCCGGCAAGAGGTGGCCTAGGGCGATGGTGGGCTGATTTCGTATTCCAATAATAACAGTTGCCAGTCAGAGGGGGACTGCGAGGCCCATATTAAGGGAAAGTTGTGTAGTGGGGGTGAAGGTATATGGTAATAGGCCTAGCATGTTAAGGGTGATGAGGAAAAGTATTAGGGAAGTTAAAACTAAGGCTCATTTGTGGCCCCCTAGGTTTAAGGGAAGGAGGAGTTGTTGGGTAAATCGGTTAATGAATCAGTTTTGCAGAGTTAGCAGGCGGTTGCTAAGTCATCGGGCTGATGGAGCGGGGAAAAGAATTCAGGGAAGGCTTAGGGCTAGGGCCATTAGGGGGATTCCTAGGAATGAGGGGCTCATAAATTGATCGAAGAAACTTAGTGTCATGGTCAGGTTCAGGGCTCTGTTTTGGGTTTTTCTGTGCTTTGAGGGGTAGGTTCATTTGGAAAAGTATGTGCTAAGACTTTTGGGGGCAGGACGGTTAGGAAAACTAGTCAGGAGAAGACTAGGATGGCAAATCACGGTGCGGGGTTGAGTTGAGGCATGTCACTAAGGGTGGTTGGGAGTCACCAGTCTTTAGCTTAAAAGGCTAACGCTATGGCCCGGTTTAGCTTCTTAGCGAAGCGTCTTCAAGTATTAGGGAGGATCAGTTTTCAAAGTGCTCTAGTGGAACGGCTTCGACTACGATGGGCATAAAGCTGTGATTCGCGCCACAAATTTCGGAGCATTGGCCATAGAAAACACCTGGGCGGGATGCGATAAAGGCTGTTTGATTTAGGCGGCCGGGAACTGCGTCTATTTTTACTCCGAGGGCCGGGACGGCTCATGAATGAAGGACATCTTCAGCAGAGACTAGGACGCGAATGGGGGATTCCACCGGGATAACCATGCGGTGATCTGCTTCTAATAGACGGAATTGTCCGGGGGCCAGATCTTGTGTTGGAATCATGTATGAGTCAAATCCGAGGTCTTCATAGTCTGTGTACTCGTAGCTTCAGTATCATTGATGGCCCATGGCTTTAATTGTTAGGTGGGGGTCATTGATTTCATCTATGAGATAGAGGATGCGAAGGGAAGGAAGGGCAATAAGAATGAGGATAATCGCCGGGAGGATTGTTCAAATAATTTCGATTTCCTGGGAGTCTAGAATATACTTGTTAGTAAGTTTGGTTGAGACTATAGCCACAATAATGTAAAGAACTAGTGTGCTAATCAAAAATACAATTATTAGGGCGTGGTCGTGGAAGTGAAGAAGTTCTTCTATAACAGGTGAAGCTGCATCTTGAAATCCTAATTGTGAGGGATGTGCCATTAAAACAGTTAAGACACGCGGGGGTTAAACCCACAATTATGCCTTGACAAGGCAGTGTAATGTTCGTTTTACTAGTGTCTTATAAAGAAAGTGGCAGAGTGGTTATGCGACTGGCTTGAAACCAGCCCATGGGGGTTCAATTCCTCCCTTTCTCGACTAGTTTGTTTGAACTTGTACGAATGCAGGCTCCTCGAACGTGTGATAGGGGGGTGGGCAACCATGTAGTCACTCTACGTTGGTTGTAGTAAGTTCTACTGAGAGAACTTCACGTTTAGCTGCAAATGCTTCTCAGATGATGAATAGGAACATAATTACGGCCACAAGTGAAATAAGAGAGCCAATTGAGGAGACTGTGTTTCAGAGGGTGTAAGCGTCTGGGTAGTCAGAATACCGTCGGGGCATTCCAGCCAAGCCAAGGAAGTGCTGGGGGAAGAAGGTTAAATTTACCCCTACAAACATAACTCCGAAGTGGATTTTTGTTCAAGTGCTGTGAAGGGTGTACCCCGAGAATAGGGGAAATCAATGTACGAAGGCTGCAACAATAGCAAACACGGCTCCTATGGACAGGACGTAGTGGAAGTGGGCTACTACATAGTATGTGTCATGAAGAACGATATCTAGGGAGGAGTTGGCCAGAACGATTCCTGTTAGGCCTCCTACTGTAAACAGGAAAATAAAGCCAAGTGCTCATAGGAGAGGGGTTTCTCATTTGATTGAGCCTCCGTGCAGCGTCGCCAGTCAGCTAAAGACTTTTACGCCTGTGGGGATCGCAATGATTATTGTGGCGGATGTAAAATAAGCCCGCGTATCCACGTCCATTCCTACCGTGAACATATGGTGGGCCCATACAATGAATCCTAAAAGGCCAATCGCCATTATGGCTCAGACCATGCCCATGTAGCCGAAAGGTTCTTTTTTACCAGAGTAGTAGGCAACAATGTGAGAAATCATTCCAAATCCCGGAAGAATCAAAATATAGACTTCAGGGTGTCCAAAGAATCAAAATAGGTGCTGGTAAAGAATGGGGTCCCCTCCCCCTGCAGGGTCAAAGAAAGTGGTGTTGAGATTTCGGTCTGTTAGAAGCATAGTAATGCCGGCGGCAAGAACGGGAAGAGACAGGAGAAGCAAGACGGCGGTGATTAAAACGGCTCAAACAAATAGGGGTGTCTGGTATTGGGAGATAGCTGGGGGTTTTATGTTAATAATAGTTGTAATAAAATTGATGGCCCCAAGGATTGAGGAAATACCTGCTAGGTGTAGGGAGAAGATGGTCAGATCAACAGACGCTCCGGCGTGTGCTAGGTTGCCTGCCAGGGGAGGATAAACGGTTCACCCGGTTCCGGCCCCTGCTTCTACTCCTGAGGAAGCGAGCAGAAGGAGAAAGGAAGGGGGCAAGAGTCAGAAACTCATGTTGTTCATTCGGGGGAATGCCATGTCTGGGGCGCCAATCATAAGGGGGATTAGTCAATTTCCGAACCCTCCAATCATAATCGGTATTACTATAAAGAAAATTATTACAAAGGCATGTGCTGTAACAATTACATTGTAAATTTGGTCGTCTCCGAGGAGGGCGCCGGGCTGGCTTAATTCTGCTCGGATGAGTAGACTTAGAGCGGTGCCCACTATTCCGGCCCAAGCACCAAATACTAAATAGAGGGTGCCGATGTCTTTGTGATTAGTCGAGAAAAGTCAACGTGTGGTTGCCACAGGTAGGATGGCTGAGTTTTAAGCGGTGGATTGTAGCCCCATAAACAGAGGTTTGATTCCTCTTCTTACCAAGCCCCGAGGTGTTTAACATATCAGATTGCAAATCTGAAGAAGCAGGCTAGCGTCTGCCGGGGCTTTCCTCCGCCTTTGGTTTTATCAGGCGGAGGAAAGGTAGATGGATGCTCGCTGGTTTGAGCGCTTAGCTGTTAACTAAGAGTTTGTAGGATCGAGGCCTGCCTATCTAGAAAGGCTTTAGCTTAATTAAAGTGTCTGTTTTGCATGCAGGAGATGTGGGGTAATGTCCCGCAAGTCTTACAGGGACTGGAAGATTTTCACTTCCACTGAGGGCTTTGAAGGCCCTTGGTCTGAATTATTAGCCTAAGTCTCTTAAAGGGTCAGGAGTGCGATTGCGGCAGGGGTGAGGGGAAGAAGGGAGATAGCAGTGAGGGTGAAGATGGCGACGGGAAGGGTAGGTTGTGTGGAGGGGAGGCGTCAGGGGGTGGTGCCTGCCAGATTGTTGGGGGAGATGGTCAGGGTCATGGCGTAGGAGAGGCGTAGGTAGAAGTAAAGGCTAAGAAGGGCGGTTAGGGCAGCGAGGGTGGCTGTAGGGGCCAGACCTTGCTTGGTTAATTCTTGTAGAATCAGCCATTTTGGTATAAAGCCGGTTAATGGGGGGAGGCCCCCCAGTGACAGTAGTAATAGAGGGGCAAGGGCAGTTAGTGCGGGAGCTTTTGTTCATGAGGTGGCGAGGGAGTTGATGTTGAGGGATTTGTTAAGCTTGAAGACAAGGAATGTTGAAAATGTCATAATTAGGTATATAATGAGGGTTAGAAAGGTGAGCGAGGGGGCAAATTGTAAGATTAGGACCATTCAGCCAAGATGGGCAATTGAGGAGTAGGCTAGGATTTTTCGTAGTTGTGTTTGGTTTAAACCTCCTCAGCCTCCAACTAGGGTGGAGGTCAGGCCAAGAATAATTAGGAGGCTGGAGTTGGTAGGTTGAAGTTGCAGAAGAAGTGCGAAGGGGGCTAGTTTTTGTCAGGTGGACATGATAAGTCCAGTGGTAAGGTCGAGGCCTTGAAGGACTTCGGGGAGTCAAGAGTGGAGTGGGGCAAGTCCAATTTTCAGGGCGAGGGCAATAGTGATTATGGTGATGGGCAAGGGATGGGATATTTGTTGAATATCTCATTGTCCGGTAAGTCAGGCGTTAGTCGTGCTAGCAAATAGGAGTATTGCGGCGGCTGTGGCTTGAGTAAGAAAATACTTTGTGGTTGCTTCAACTGCTCGTGGGTGGTGATGTTGCGCTATAAGGGGGATGATGGCAAGGGTGTTGATTTCGAGGCCCATTCAGGCAAGCAGTCAGTGGGAGCTGACGAATGTAATCGTGGTTCCTAGGCCGAGACCAAATAGTAGGGTGGCTAAGATGTAGGGGTTCATTAGTAAAGGAAGGATTTTAACCAACATGTTTGGGGTATGGGCCCAAAAGCTTGTTTAGCTGACTTTACTAGGAAGTGGTGTAGTGGAAGCACTGAGAGTTTTGATCTCTCCAGGTAGGGTTCAAACCCCTTCTTTCTAAGGAGTCGGGGGGACTTTAACCCCCATGGTTCACTCTATCAAAGTGGTCCTTAAACTTCAGGCACAACTCCGAGGCTATAGCTGAGGCGGGAGCCCTGCGAATGCGATGGGAAGGGCGAGGTGTCAGATTACCAGGGATAGTGTAAGGGGTAGAAAGTTTTTTCAGATAAGGTGTATGAGCTGGTCGTAGCGGAATCGGGGGTAGGAGGCCCGTACTCATAGGAAAACAATTGATAGTAAGGCCGCTTTAGTTATTAGGTTTGCTGCGGTTAGTTCTGGCAATGTTGGGATGTGGGAAGCTCCTAAGAAAAGGGTGGCTGAAAGTGTATTTATGAGAAGAATGTTGGCGTATTCTGCTAGGAAAAATAAGGCAAAGGGGCCTCCTGCGTATTCTACATTAAAGCCTGAGACTAGTTCTGACTCACCTTCTGTTAGATCGAAGGGGGCTCGGTTGGTTTCTGCTAGGGTAGAAATATATCATATCGCGGCTAGTGGTCAGGCTGGGAGGATAAGCCATACACTTTCTTGGGTAATATTAAAGGTTTGAAGCGTGAAGCCTCCGGCAAAAATAATGACACTTAGGAGGATTAGACCAAGGCTGACCTCATATGAGATGGTTTGTGCGACGGCTCGGAGGGCCCCGATTAGGGCATATTTTGAATTGGATGCTCAGCCGGAGCCAAGAATTGAGTAGACTGCGAGGCTAGATAAGGCTAGAATAAATAAAATGCCTAGGTTAAGGTCCAGGACTGGGTAGGGGAGGGGCATAGGGGCTCAGAGAGTTAGGGCAAGGGTTAGTGCTAATATGGGGGTGAAAAGAAAAAGAATGGGGGAGGAGGTGGAGGGCCGGACGGGTTCTTTAATAAAAAGTTTTACTCCGTCGGCAATGGGCTGTAGAAGTCCGTAGGGGCCCACGATGTTTGGGCCTTTACGCAGTTGTATGTAGCCTAGAACTTTACGTTCAATTAAGGTCAAGAAGGCGACGGCTAGGAGGACGGGGACGATGAAGGCTAAGGGATTAATGATGTGGGTGATGAGTGTTGAGATCATAGTTAAGAAGAGGACTTGAACCTCTGTGAAAAGGGCTTAGGCCTTTTGCAATGCCGGGCTCTGCCACCTTAACATGCCATTATCTTTGGCAGGGGATTATGCCCTTTTGCCTATTTTAGTTGATTTCATTAGGTGAGGGTAAGGCGTGCTTTGGGCAGGGGCCTTTTCTTTTCGGTCCTTTCGTACTAGAAAAGATCATGTCATAGATAGAAACTGACCTGGATTACTCCGGTCTGAACTCAGATCACGTAGGACTTTAATCGTTGAACAAACGAACCCTTAATAGCGGCTGCACCATTAGGATGTCCTGATCCAACATCGAGGTCGTAAACCCCCTTGTCGATATGGGCTCTAAAAGGGGATTGCGCTGTTATCCCTAGGGTAACTCGGTCCGTTGATCGGCGTTGCCGGATCTTATTGGTCAGAAGTTCTGGTTGTTAGAGCGGGAGCTCTCATCTGTAGGAGGGGGTGTTCCCATTCCACGTGGGGGTTTTGTGTTTCCCCGCGGTCGCCCCAACCAAAGACATTAGGGCAGGGATTATCTGGTTTAGCCCTTTGTTTAGGGGTGTTTAACATAATCTGCTTTGGTGTCTAAAGCTCCATAGGGTCTTCTCGTCTTATGGTGTCATCCCCGCTTCTGCACGGGGAGATCAATTTCATTGACTTGAAAGAGGAGACAGCTAAGCCCTCGTCGTGCCATTCATACAGGTCTCCATTTAAAAGACAAGTGATTGCGCTACCTTCGCACGGTCAAAATACCGCGGCCGTTAAACTTATAGTCACAGGGCAGGCGGGACCTCTTATTTGTTAGTTTTGCAAGAGGCGATGTTTTTGGTAAACAGGCGAGGCTTAATGTGTTTGCCGAGTTCCTTCTCTTTCTTTTAGTCTTTCCCTAGGGGCACACCAGTGTGGGGTTAACGGTCTATTGTTGAATAGTTTTCTAGTTGTTTGGTTTAATTTTCATTACCCTCTTTGTTTGGGGCCGTTAGGGTTCGGCGGCGGGTCCGTTCCGAGGTACACTTGTGCGGGGAGAGAGGTGAAAACTCTCTTATTACTCATATTAGCATAATCGCCCCCATGTTGGCATGGGGTGGCCTGGTAAAATTAGGGGTTTAAGATTAAGTTATCAGTATAAAGAGGGGTAAGAAATATGTTTGAGCTTTAACGCTTTCTATTTGGGTGGCTGCTTTTAGGCCCACCAAAACATTTCACCTTTAGGTTTAATATGATCTTTAACCTCCTAAAAAAGTTGTGTCTTGTATCAAAGGGGCTGTACCCCCTTTGATTAACTCTCTTGGTTTCTGTAGTATCAGGGTGTTTAAAATAAATGTGAGGGGAGAAACCAGGAGGCTGAACTTCTATCCAATTCTCAGGCAACCAGCTATAACTGGGTTCGGTAGGTCTGTCACCTCTACTCAAAGCTCTTCCCACTCTTTTGCCACAGAGACGGGTGTGCCCTATTAATAGGCTGTCTTGGAGTAGCTCACCCAGTTTCGGGGGACCAAACTAAAATGCTCTTTGCTTGGGAATACTGGCTAAATCATGATGCAAAAGGTACGAGGGAAAATCTCTGCTTTTTTAGGCTTGACTGGGTTGTTTCATTTCTCTTTCAGCGTTCCCTTGCGGTACTTTCTCTATTGCTCCTGTCTCCTTTTCTGTCACCTATACTAGGGCGGGAAAATGGTTTGTTGGGGGATGATTAGTGTGTTAGGGGTTATAAATAGTGAGGGGTTGTTCTTGGTTGTTTGGGCTAGCTGTTGGGCGTCAGGGTAATCCGATTTGCACGGAGGACTTCTCGGTGTAAGGGAGATGCTTTTCTGGCTTAGCTATACTCTGATTTTTCCAAGTGCACCTTCCGGTACACTTACCATGTTACGACTTGCCTCCCCTTTGCAGTTGTAGGGTTTTAGTTATTTTATTTTATGGGGCTTGGGGAGAGTGACGGGCGGTGTGTGCGCGCTTCAGGGCCAATTTCAGCGGAACACTCTATTTTCTGCTTACTGCTAAATCCTCCTTCAGATACGTATTTCAGTGTATCGTTCGTATTCACTGTATCAGGGAATGTAGCCCATTTCTTCCCCCTCCATGCGCTACACCTCGACCTGACGTTTTGGGCTGTGCCAATTTTGCTTACTATTGGGCCTTCACAGGGTAAGCTGACGACGGTGGTATATAGGCGGGAAAAACAAGGAAGGGTGAGGTTAAACGGGGGTTATCGGTTCTAGAACAGGCTCCTCTAGGTGGATCTAAAGCACCGCCAAGTCCTTTGGGTTTTAAGCTAATGCTCGTAGTACCCGGGCGGACAGTGGGTGTAAAATACTGTCAATGTTTAGGGCTAGGCATAGTGGGGTATCTAATCCCAGTTTGTACCATAGCTTTCGTGGGTTCAGATGGGATAAAGCCACTTTCGTTATTGATCTTCTTGTCTTCGGGTGCGTATAACAGCCTTGAAGATGTTCGGCTTTAGTCTAGGTAAAATATCTTAACCACGCTTTACGCCGATAACTAACAACTTGGGTCTCTCGTATAACCGCGGTGGCTGGCACGAGTTTTACCGGCCCTCTTAGCTTTAACTAAGTCAAGTTTTCACTTATGGCTTAATGTTTATCACTGCTGAACTCCCTTGAGGGTGTGGCTAAGCAAGGTGTCTTGGGCTTCAAAAATGTGTGCCTGATACCAGCTCCTTGTTCCCGGGCGGGGAACTGTGGGGCATTCTCACGGGGGTGCGGATACTTGCATGTGTAAATTTAGCTAGAGTTGTTAGTAAAGTCAGGACCAAACCTTTGTGCCGGCGGGGCTTTCTAGGGCCCATCTTAACATCTTCAGTGTCATGCTTTGGTTAAGCTACGCTAGC